TTGTTTTTCAAAAAAAAGAGTTTCATTTTTGTAATTTTCTAATCGTTCCAAACTATTGCAAGTAGCATTAATCAAATTTCCTTTTTCTCGTTCTATCTCATAGTATCCATTCGTTCGATACTCATCTGCTTCAATTTCCACTTTCCGTAATCTAACCCGAGCTCTTTCAAGCTGTTCAATGGCTCCTCCACGTAATTCTTCTGAATTTCGAATAGTACTCAAGATCCTCTGTTTTCGCTTATCTAATAAATCATTTAATGAAAGTAGATTATCTTTCCATTCATTTCACAACTATCATATCTCTTCCCGAACCAAACATGAATCTTTCAATTCATTTGGCTCTCACGCTCAATTGTTTCTTTTATCTTTTATTTGATTAATGGGCATTCCCATATCTTTGAACGGAATGAGCCTATCCTCTCTTTTCTGTTCTTATTCAAAGATATCGAAACTGATCTAACATCAGAATCTTAGGAGGACTCTTCAGACCAGACAAAAAAGAAAAAATTGTCAGCAAAGTTGTTTCTTTATTTGTTCTTTATTTACAACTTCTTTCCAAAAATAAAAAGATTTTAAAGAAGAAAGAATCAAATTCTTTCTTCTTTATATGCTATGATAAATTCAATCAAAATCCTAATAGAATAGAAAGAGAATTGAATAGAATTATGAACTTCATTACTTCATTCTAATTATTATTAGTTATTATTAGAATAAAATGAGATTTCGATCTTTTTCATCCAAAAAATTCTCTTTTTTATACAAAGATTTTATAAAAATACAATACATAGGTCGTCGATTCGGCAGTGGATAAAAAAGGGGACCCATCTTTCCAGTTAATGGTTCAAAGAATTTTATCCATATGAGTGTTCTACATCGGATAAATTCCTAATTATTCCTTTTTTCTTTCAACCTTTTTGGTACTTTTGGTACTAACGTAGTGGTAGAAAGAGTACCATGCTATGCTGTGCCTGGACTTCAAACAATTTATCTTTAACCATGTAAAAGACCTCAACATTCTTGGTTGATAGAGAAGAGAATCAAAGTTCATTTACCAATTAGTCACGAAATGCTATGGTTCTTACATATGATTTCTGAATAAAATCAAATTCCGAAGTAATTCGTCGAGATTGTGCACCTTTTGTTCCTATTTATACTATAGAAATATAAAAAAGAATACATAAATATAAAGAAAGTGCAGCCGGTTAAATCCAACCTATTCTTGAAATACACAACTCGCACACACTCCCTTTCCAAAGAAAATCAATACACCCAGCACTACGCTTAGATTTATTGGATTTGTTGCTAAAATATCGGTATTAAACTCGAAACTCCCAGCGGATGGCCAGTGCCCCACGGAAACAAAAGAATTGGTTATATTTTTCATAGGCTCTCCCCTTATAGATAGGACTAAAAAAGAACAGAGTTCTTTTTGTATCACTCCGCTTATTATTATTAATGGAATTTGAGAATTCTCAAATTTCTTAGTTATGGTTATGCTTTTATTCTTCTTTTTTTTTTTTTTTACATTTTTATTCTACGATGAAATTAAACATTAAACAAAAGGATTTGCAAATAAAAGAGCTAATGCCACGACCAGTCCATAAATTGTTAAAGCTTCCATAAAAGCCAGACTAAGCAATAAAGTACCTCGTATTTTACCCTCTGCTTCTGGTTGTCTCGCAATACCTTCTACGGCTTGGCCCGCAGCAGTACCTTGACCAACCCCAGGTCCGATAGAAGCAAGCCCTACAGCCAATCCAGCAGCAATAACGGAAGCAGCAGAAATAAGTGGATTCATGGTAAGTTCCTCGCACAAAAAAAAAATGGTTAATGATACAATCAACCAATGAATTAGTACTTAATCTATTTTTTTTTTCTACTTCTAATTTTCTTATATTACCTTACTACACTTCTTTTTTCTTTTTTGATCTTTTTCACTAAAATCTATCGGGTCGAAGTAGCTAAAAGTTCCAAAAGGAATTCAGAATATTAATGAATTGTCAGAACTACTTCGATAGATCGTTTTTCCTTTCTACCTTATTTCTACCTTATGTAAAGAAATATGTATACGGTTTTAGTCATTGCGTTTCCTTGTTTATAAATTCTTTTATAAATTATTCTATTTTTTCTCTTTCATTCAATTCACAATCAAAGACAAAATAGAAAAAGGACTTATATGGAAATTCATCTAAATGCAGTGGGCTATAAAAAAATAGATAGGGGTAATTACCATTTAACTAGTAAATATTTTTTCTTCCATAACGTAAATCACCTGCACTTTTTATTCTTTTTTATTCTATTAAATTGTATTCTGAAACCATTCTTCAAAACATACACAAGGGATTGATACTCATAGGTATTACATATACATGATCTCCAACCCAGTGGATTATATTGAACCCCGAACTCCCGCATTGCTTGAATTGGGATAAGCTTCAAAAATTAAAAAAAGACTCTTTTGAAAGTGAGTCAATGATGACCCTCCATGGATTCACCTATATAAGCCGCAGCCAAAGTTGCAAAAATAAGAGCTTGAATACCACTTGTAAATAATCCAAGAAACATGACAGGTATAGGAACTACTGAAGGCACTAAAGAAACAAGAACAACAACCACTAATTCATCAGCCAATATATTCCCGAAAAGTCGAAAACTAAGAGATAAAGGTTTTGTGAAATCTTCTAGAATATTAATTGGTAAAAGTATTGGAGTTGGTTGAATGTATTTCCCGAAATATCCCAATCCTTTTTTCCTAAGACCTGCATAGAAATATGCCACTGACGTGGGTAAAGCTAAAGCAACAGTAGTATTTATATCATTCGTGGGCGCAGCTAACTCCCCATGAGGTAATTTTATGATTTTCCAAGGTAAAAGAGCACCTGACCAGTTAGAAACAAAAATAAATAAGAACATCGTTCCTATAAAAGGAACCCAAGGACCATACTCCTCTCCAATCTGAGTTTTGCTCAAGTCTTGAATAAATTCAAGGACATATTCGAAGAAATTCTGACCGTTGGTCGGAATGGTTTGCGGATTCCGAACAGCTAGGATGACTGAACCTAATAAGATAGCAATTACAACCCAAGAAGTGATAAGTACTTGGGCATGAATTTGTAAACCTCCTATTTGCCAATAGAAATGTTGGCCTACTTCTACACCTGATATATCGTATAACCCTTTGAGTGTTTTAATGGAACATGGTATAACATTCATATTGTCCTCTAACAGAAATCGAACTTCAAAAAAGTGATTATTTTTATTCAACCTTCTCTTTCTCAATTCACCTATATTCATTCATGAATTTAAGTTATGAATCGTATATTTTGGATACCGAGAAATCACATAAAAAAAATACCAATCATTTTTATCTTTTCTTTTAAATATTATTTGATAGTCAAAACATAGTTCAAACTCCAAAAGATGCAAACCAAAATAGTAACAATCAAAGAGAGTTCACTAAAAATGAACTAATCTTCTTCTTTCTTCTTATTAAGAGTAATGATAAGATAATCAACCATTTTTTATATAACTAGAATGGCCCTCACAAATTGCAGATACTAATTTGGTAAGAATCAATCGAATCGAAGCTATAGCATCATCGTTGGCCGGAATAGAAAGATCTGCAAGATCTGGATCACAATTTGTATCGATTAAACAAATCGTCGGAATACCCAAAATGACACATTCTCGAAGAACCGTATATTCTTCTTGCTGATCCACGATAATTACAATATCGGGCAATCCCGTCATATATTTGATCCCGCCAAGATATGCTTGCAAAGTAGATAACTTTCTCTTCAACATTGCTGCATCTCCTTTAGGGAGACGATTGAGTTTCCCCATCTTTTGTTCTGCTCTTAAGTCCCTGAACTTCTGAAGTCTTGTTTCTGTAGTAGACCAATTCGTTAACATACCACCAAGCCATTTTTTATTAACATAATGACATCGAGCCCTTATTGCTGCTGATGCTACTAAATCTGCTGCTTTCTTTTTGGTGCCAACGATTAAGAATCTTTTTCCCCTACTTGCTGCATCAAAAACTAAATCGCAGGCTTCTGATAAAAAACGAGCAGTTATAGTAAGATTTGTAATATGAATACCTTTACGCTTTGCCGAGATGTAAGGAGCCATTCTAGGATTCCATTTATTAGTAACATGACCAAAATGAATTCCTGCTTCCATCATTTCTTCCAAATTGATGTTCCAATATCGTCTTCCCATTTTACCACACTTTCTCTTTTTTTTTCAATCAGTACCTTATGAAATAAAAAATTGTTCCGACGGAACTTTATACCAGGATTGACCATTGATCTACGACCCAAACCATGAATTGCATTCTTTCTTTTTTATTTCATTGATTATGAAAATGAAATCCATAATCGGACCAGAGAGTGAAAGTAAAAAGAAGAAACCTCTTGTTAGGATACATTACGTAAAAGATTGGTCTGATGTCTCATGGAAAGTTTTTGGGGCACAAGAACAAAATAATTCTCTATGGTGTAGCAAAATATCGCTCATTTCCAACTCAAATAGATTCTTCCTTTTGATTTTCAAATGAATGTTTTTGTCTTGCTTTGAACGATGTACTAATTTGTTGAATCCGGTACCAACCGGTATAATCCCCCCCAGAACAACGTTCTCTTTCAGGCCTTTCAACCAATCAATACGACCTCGTAGAGCAGCTTTTGCTAAAACTCGAGCAGTTTCTTGAAAACTTGCTTCGGATATGAAACTTTGAGTATTCAGAGATGACTTCGTTATTCCCAATAAGATTGCCCGATAACAGATTGATTCGTCCAAAACGCGCCCTGCTCGTTCTGCTCGCAACAATCCAATAAATTCCCCAGGTAAAAAAACATTAGACATTCCATCTTCTGAAACCAAAACTCTTGATGTTACTTGACGTACAATAATCTCTAGATGTCTATTATGGATCTGTACTCCCTGGGATCGATAAACCTTTTGTATCTTATTAACCAAAGAGATACGACTTTGGGCTATGGTTAGTTCAGCTCCAATCAAGAATCCCCAGGGGATCCCAAGAATCCTTCGGATACGTTCGTCCCAATCTTCAATTCTTCTTTCGAGGTTCATCGATATTGAATCAATTGAACGAACTTCTAAGATTTGTTCTACTTTTGGAAGACCTTGCGTTATGTCACCAGATCTCGATTTTTCATATATAAATGTAATTAATGTATCTCCTTCATAAAAGGTTTCCCCATAATGACCATGGACAGTTGCTCCTGGAGTGACCAAATAGGGCTTAGCTGATCTTAGAACTAGAGAATCAACATGAACAATGAAAATTTGACCAGATTTTTTTATGCGTGATCCATATTTAAATAGATATACATTTTCACAAAGGAATTGTCCAAGGCTAATTATTGTCCATGCCTCTTCACAAGAATCGTGATGGAGAAAACACCAATTCAAATGGAATGAATTCCAAATGATGTTACTGCAAGGATCGGGATTATAAATCCTACTATTTTCATCTAGAAAACAGTATTGAAATGGAAGTACTTGAAGCACTTGGAAAGTCTGTTGAAAATTTTCAAGCAAAAAAGATTTCTTTAAAAAGACTTGATTATAAGTTCTTAAAAAGTAAGATGAACGAGAATTTACTATTCTAGGCACAATAGTACCTAAAGGACCCAACAAATACCTAATTGGAGTCATGGAATCCAATTCTTTTGTCGCATTATTATATCTTGAAGTATTGAAGGGGCCAATTCGAGAACAATTGGATGATGACAAAATTAGGAAAGATTCGCATTCCTTATTTCGATTCAACAACGTACCAAGAGTTCCCTGATGTTGGGGAAATAATTGAATCTTCGCCTTGGAATCAAAAGGATTTTTTCTATGGATACGATCTAATTCATTATTGGAAATCAATCCTGAACCTGCCGTATCATACCTTTTTTCGGTATACGAAAGAGTGGACTTTACTAACTCAATTCGGATGAAATAACAAAGTAGATAATTTGTCCTTATTTCAACAAAAGAAGCATGAACCTTTTCTTCTATAGAACTCTTTTTTTCTTGGTCCCAAGTCAATACTAAGCAAGCCCGAACTAATTGAATACTTGTGTGAGAAATTCCTCGAATTGACTTGCCATTTTCATAAAGTATATAATTGACAATTCGAAGTTGGACATTATTCTTTTCCTGCAAGAGATCTTGAGAGAAAAGTGTTGCTAAATTTATCCCATCAGCTATTTCATATGTGACTACGGGCCGAACCAAAACAAAAGACTTTTTTTTGGTAGATGTAATGCGTTGGACATAGATCCAATTTTTAAATTTTTTTGATCCTTTAGAATCTTTTTTTCCGATTCCTGGTGGTATCAAAATGCCACTGTGCCTAGATATTTTATCCACCTCTCCAGAAAAATGAATATCTCCAGAAAATATTTTCAGTTCTATACTTTTCTTTTTTCTCTCCACTCGGACTAATCCACCTACTCGACTTCTTGTATTTAGATTTAAAACAAGTCGTGTATCTACTCCAATGATACTATTGTTCCGGACCATTATGGGCGAAGATCCGGGTAAGATATGTATTTCTTCGGGAATGAAAAAAAATTGATCTACTTTCATTTGCGTTTGGTATTTCGGACTAAAATCTTTTGCTCCTCGATACTCAATCAAATTTTCTTTTTTTACGATTGAATCTACTTCGACAATCCCATATTTAGTAATTCCCGAACTGCTTCTTCTGTATCGCGGATCATCAAAATAAGCAAAAATACTCTTTCTACGTAAAATACCATTTATAGGTATTTTAATTGAAATACCAAAACAGGGTATTAGTTTCTTTTCTTGTTCTTGATCATATTGTAAGGGAATCACAAATCTATTTCTTCGCTTTTTCGCCAAAGAATTCTCTTGACGAATATAAGTAGAAGGCTCTATGAGATTCCAATGACCCTTAGATATGATTCGATAAGGTTTTGAATAGTCAAGACTTTCCCTATCTTTTTTACCAAAAGTATCCAACAATTTATGTCTTACTTGATCATTAGTCAGTGAGAGATCAAAGATATCTTTGAGAGAAAAAGAATTAGCATTCATTTGATCTTGATCCTTGTGGAGTGAAAAAGACACTATATTGGAATTGGATCTGCATAGACCTCCTGCTAATATCCATAAATGACTTGTTTTTGGTAATATATGAACATTACTATATGGATATTCGGGCGTATGATAGCCATCAGTACTCCAGTGCATTTCTCCTTCTGACTCAGAATAAATATGTTTTTGAACCCTCTCCTTAAAATGAAAGGTGGACGTTTCGGCACGAATCTCGGCAATCACTTGTTCTGATTCTACATATTGATCATTTTGAACTAAAATCAAACTTTTTGTTGGAATATTTACATTATGTCTAATATTTCGACTCTCAATAGTTACATACAAGTCTATAAAACATAGAAAAGCAGGATGCCCATGACGGGTACGTGTGGGATGAACCAAACCCTCATCAAATTTTAT